AATTGTTTTTTTATATTTTATTTATAAAAAAAAAAATGTAAACATTACAAAAAAAAGCTTAATAATCTTCAAATATGTCATTTTTAATAAAAAAAAATGACGTCTTGTTATATTGTTACTATAATTTATTAATTATTGTTAAATTATAAATTAATGTATATTAAAAAAAAATGTAAAAAAATGTAATTTTTGTGCATCGAAGAATTTGGCCAAATTTCCTACTTCATTCTATTAACTATGGGTAATGCTAGGTAAATAGCTAAAAATCTTAAAAAAAATCGGAGTGATGTAATTTCTCTTTTAATAAATGCTTATTTAATTATATTACTATATTAAATATCATTTATATAATGTATTTAATATGTTTTAAATTTTACTTATTTAATAATCAAGACTTCTTTATTATTATATAAATATATGATGATTAATGACTTATCTTTAAAAGAGAAAAAGTACCTTAAACGTAATATAAATATTATTATTTATTAATTTATTAATATATAAATAATTTATATGTATATATACAATATTATAAATATATAGTAGATCGTAATTATTAAATAATAAAATAATTTTAATTCATTATTATATATTAATCTATAATATATTTCTATAAGTATTAGTAAATATTTAGTTATTTATAATAATAAATATATAATATTAATATATATATATCTTATTAAAGGACCAAATCATAGATAATCAGTATAGGCTATCTTATTTACTTAATAATGATTCAGTAAAGGGTGTCATCTTTATTTTTTTTTTATTAAAAATCATGAATTTATAAATTTTTTTATATTAAGATTTTTTATAAAAAAAATTTATAAATAAAATTAAATGTTAATATTAATTTTTATTTAATGTTTATAAAAAAAAATTTATAGTTAAAGTTTAATTTTAAATTAAACATTTTAATTATAAATACATTAATATATTATTATTAATTTAAAATTTAATTTTTATTAAAAATTATTGTTAATAAAAAAATAGTTTACATTTATATTAAAATTTGAAATGGGGTAAAATTTTAATATAAATATAAATTATTTTTATTAAAAATTATAATTAATAAAATAGTTTACATTTATATTAAAATTTGAAATGGGGTAAAATTTTGATATAAATATAAATTATTTTAATTAAAAATTAAATTAAATTTATATTTAATATAATTATTGTATAAAGGATAATATTTTAGTCTAAATATATTAAAATTTGAAATGGGGTAAAATTTTAATAAAAAAATTTAATTTTAATTTAAAAGTTAAATATTAAATTTATTTAGTATTAGAAATATAAAATCCAAAAATTTATAATTTATTAGGTTATTTCAAATAAAATTTGTGGGGCAAATTTTTATTTGAAATTTATCCAATAAAATTATGAATTTTGTGAAAAATAGGGGGGAGTAGCCGTTTTTTAAGATGTTTATTAATTTTAATTTTTATTAAATATAGTATATATTAGAATAATTTATAGTTTTTTTTTTAAAAAAATTAAAATGTTTATTAATATAAATTTTAAGTTAAAGTTTAATTTTGATTTTAAAATTTTTTGAATTTTTTAATTTACATGTAAATTTTAGTGTTTTATTATAATTTTTTTAATAGAAATTAATATTTAATTTATTCACAGTATAAAATTTTATATATAAAGTAGTTTTTGATATAGGAATAAAGTTTAAAATTAACAAAATTTGTGCCAGCAGTTGCGGTTACACAAATAATTTAAAAAAATTTTTTAGGATTATAGTTAAATTAAAATTTTATAATAATTATAAATAAAAATTTTTAGGTGAAATTTGAATTTTTAAAAAAATTATTTATATAATTTTTGAAACTAATAAATTTAAATTTAAAACTAGGATTAGATACCCTATTATTTTAAACTTAAAAATTAATTCCAAATTAGTAAAAGTTATGTTCTCTAAAATTAAAAAATTTGGCGGTATTTTAATCTTTTCAGAGGAACCTGTTCTATAATTGATAATCCACGATTAATTATACTTATTTTAGAAATTTATATATCATCGTAAATTGAATGTTTTAAAAGAATTTTTAATATTCAAAATTTATAATAATAAAAAAAATCAGATCAAGGTGTAGTTTATAAATAAGAAGAAATGGGTTACAATAAATTTTATTTATGGATAAATTTATGAAATTGAATTTAGAAATTGGATTTGAAAGTAATTTTATATATTTATATAAAATGACTAAAGTTCTAAAATATGTACATATTGCCCGTCGCTTTTGTTTTAAGATGAAATAAGTCGTAACAAAGTAGATTTACTGGAAAGTGAATCTAGATTACAAATTAGAGCTTGTTAAAGTATTTTATTTACATTAAAATGAAAATTATTAAATTAATTTAATTTGAAAATAAATTTATTATTATTAATATAAATTTATAAATTTTTAAATAAAAAAATATTATTTTTATTATAATTTTAGAAAAAATAATAAATAATTATAGTGTAAAGTATTGAAAAAGAATTAATTTTATTTTTAAAAAGAAAAATTTAAATTTTGTACCTTTTGCATCAGGGTTAATTAAAAATAAATTAAATATTTAATATTCTCGAATTTAAAAGAGCTAATTAATTATAAATTTTATTGTGTCATAAATATTTATAATAATTAATTAGAAATGAAACGTTATTCGTTTTTAAATATATCTAGTTTTCAAATAAATAAATTTAATTTATTTATTAATAATTAAAATTTTAATTTTTTAATTTTTTATTTATTAATAAGAAATTTTTTTAGGGATAAGCTTAAAAAAAAAATATTATAATAAAATTAAATTATAAAATAAATTATAGGATTAAAAATTTCTATAAATAAAAAATTGTTATAAATAATTATTTTTTATATATTATTTATATTTTGTTTAATTTTTTTATTTGAATAAAATTTATAATAAAAAAAAATTAGTAATAATGATTAAATTAGTATAAATTTTATTTTAAAATTAATTAAAAAATTAAGGTTAAATTAAGGAATTCGGCAAATTAATTTTTCACCTGTTTAATAAAAACATGTCCTTTTGATTATAATTTAAGGTCTAATCTGCCCAATGATAATTTAAATGGCCGCGGTATTTTGACCGTGCAAAGGTAGCATAATAATTAGTTTCTTAATTAGAAGCTGGAATGAAAGATTGAATGAGAAAATAACTGTCTCAATTTAATTTATTTAGAATTTTATTTTTAAGTTAAAAAGCTTAAATGTAATTAAAAGACGAGAAGACCCTATAGAGTTTAATTTTATTTTTAAATAATTTTTTATTGATTAAAATAATTTTATTTGAAAATAAAATTTTGTTGGGGTGACAAAAAAATTAATTTAACTTTTTTTAAATTTTTACATTAATTTATGAATATATGATCCAAAAATTTTGATTAAAAGATTAAATTACCTTAGGGATAACAGCGTAATTTTTTTTAAGAGTTCTTATCGAAAAAAAAGATTGCGACCTCGATGTTGGATTAAAGTTAAAATTTGGTGTAGAAGCTAAATATTTAGGTCTGTTCGACCTTTAAAACTTTACATGATCTGAGTTTAAACCGGTGTAAGCCAGGTTGGTTTCTATCTTTAATTAATAAAAATATTTTAGTACGAAAGGACCAAATATTAATTATAATAATTTTATTTATGAATTATAGTAATATTAAAGTTATTTTGGCAGATTAGTGCAATAGATTTAGAATCTTTATATGTAATTTTTACAAATAATATTTGATTATTAAAGATTATTTTTTAATATTGGTTTCTATATTATTATTATTAATTTTAGTATTAATTGGAGTGGCTTTTTTAACTTTATTAGAGCGTAAACTTTTAGGATATATTCAAATTCGTAAAGGTCCGAATAAGGTAGGGTTAATTGGTATTTTACAACCTTTTGGGGATGCTATTAAGTTATTTACTAAAGAACAAGTTTTTCCTTATATATCAAATCTAAACTTATATTTTTTTTCTCCTATTTTAAATTTATTTTTATCTTTATTATTATGAATGTGTATACCTTTTTATAGAGAATTTTTAAATTTTAATTTTTCTTTACTATTTTTTTTAGTTGTTTCAAGTTTAGGGGTTTATACAGTAATAATTGCTGGTTGATCTTCTAATTCTAATTATGCTATATTAGGAAGTATACGAGCAGTAGCTCAAACAATTTCTTATGAAGTAAGATTAGCTTTAATTTTAATTTGTTTTTTATTCATGATTTTAAATTTTAATTTTATTATATTTATAAAAATTCAAAAATATTTATGGTTACTATTTTTAATATTTCCATTATGTTTGATATGATTTGTTTCTGGGTTAGCTGAAACAAATCGTAGACCTTTTGATTTTGCTGAAGGAGAATCTGAATTAGTTTCAGGGTTTAATGTAGAATATAGAAGAGCTGGATTTGCTATAATTTTTTTAGCTGAATATTCAAGAATTTTATTTATAAGTATAATTTGTTCAATATTATTTTTAGGAGCTAATTATTACTCTTGAATATTTTTTATAAAAATTGTTTTTTTTTCATTTTTATGAATTTGAGTTCGAGGAACTTTACCTCGTTATCGGTATGATAAATTAATATATATAGCATGAAAAAGTTATTTACCTGTTACATTAAATTATATTTTATTTTATTTAGGATTAAGATTAACTTCGTTAATCTTAATTTTATAGTTAATAAAATATAGTACTATAAGTTTATAGAAGAATAAAACTTCTTTTTTATATTTTCAAAATATATACTTATACAAGTTCATAAACTTAAAAATTTAATTTATCTCAAAATTTATAGATTAAAGGATTTATGATAAAATATAAAAAATATAAAATAGTTAAAATTTGTCCAATTACAATATAAGGATCTTCTACTGGGCGTGCTCCAATTCATGTCAATAAAATTACTAAAGCTACATAAGTTCAAAATATAAATTTATTTATGGGGTAAAATTGATTAGATTGTATTTTTTTTTTATTAGTAAATGGTAGAATAAATAAAATAGCAATAGATAAAACTAAAGCGATCACTCCTCCTAATTTATTAGGGATAGACCGTAAAATAGCATAAGCAAATAAAAAATATCATTCAGGCTGAATATGAACTGGGGTAACTAAAGGATTAGCAGGAATAAAATTATCTGGGTCTCCTAAATAGTAAGGATTAATTAAAGTTAAAGTAATTAAAAAAAATAATATAATTAAGAATCCTAGAATATCTTTAAAAGAAAAATAAGGATGAAATGGGATTTTATCAATATTTCTATTTATTCCTAGAGGGTTATTTGAACCTGTTTGATGAAGAAACAATAAGTGAATTAAAACTAAAGCAGCAATAATAAAAGGACATAAAAAATGAAAAGAAAAGAATCGTGTTAAAGTAGCATTATCAACTGCGAAACCTCCTCAAACTCATTGAACAATAGTATTTCCTAAGTAAGGAATGGCTGATAATAAATTAGTAATGACTGTTGCTCCTCAAAATGATATTTGACCTCAAGGTAAAACATAACCTAAAAATGCAGTTGCTATAGTAACAAAAAGAATTAATACTCCAATTATTCAAGTTAATTTTAAATAATAAGATGAATAGTATATTCCTCGCCCTACATGAGCATAAATACAAATAAAAAAAAATGAAGCTCCATTAGCATGTAATGTTCGAATTAATCAACCATAATTTACATCTCGACAAATATGAATTACTCTATTAAATGCTAAATCTACATTAGGGCAATAATGTATGGCTAAAAAAATTCCTGTTACAATTTGAATACCTAGACAAAGCCCTAAAAGTGATCCAAAATTTCATAATAAAGAAATATTTGAAGGAGTTGGTAAATCAATTAAAGAATTATTAATAATTTTTATTATAGGGGATATTTTACGTATGGGTGTTTTCATTAGTTTTTATGTCGTAATGGTCCTATATTAAAATTTGTAATTTTTACTACAGCAATTAAGGTAATTAATAAATAAATAATAGTGATATAAAAAATTGATAAATTAGGGAAATTAAAATATTTATTTATAGATATATTAAATATTATATTACTATTTATTTTTAAAATTTCATTGTTATTAAAAATAACATCTATAAATGAAGAATCAATCATAAATCTAAATATAATAAAAATTATTCAAATAATAAATAAAATAATAAGTTTATTATTAAATATGAATTTTTCATTTGATGCTACTCTAGTTATATAAGTAAATAAAATTAATATTCCTCCAATTATAACTAAAAATAAAATATAAGAAAATCAAAAATTAAAATTTAAAAAATTAATAATTAAAGATGAAATAATAGTTTGAGTTATTAAAATTATTCCTAAAGATATGGGATGTGAAAGAAATAAGGAGCTTAAAGAGGTAAATATTGATAAAATTATTAAAAAAGTTATACAGAAAATAGTTTAATTATAAAATATTAATTTTGGAGATTAATGATAAGAATATTTCTTTTTTCTGAAAGTTTTAAAAGATAAACTTATTTTTGGTTTACAAGACCAATATTTTTATTAAATTATTAAAACTTAATTAATGGTAGTTTATTTATTATTTTTAATAATATTTTTTATAGGGGCTATAAGATTTACTATTAAACGTAAACATTTATTAATAATATTATTAAGTTTAGAATTTATAGTATTATCCCTGTTTTTAGGCTTATTTATATATTTTAATATTTTAATATATGAATATTATTTTACTTTAATTTTTTTATCATTTAGAGTATGTGAAGGTGCCTTAGGGTTATCTTTACTAGTTAGTTTAATTCGTACTCATGGAAATGATTATTTTCAAACTTTTAATATTTTATGATAAGTATTTTATTATTTATATTAATATTGATTCCTTTAATTTTTTTAAGAAATTATTGAATACATTTTTTTTTATTTTCAATTTTGATATTTTTATTTATAATTAAAATTAGTCCTAGTTTTATATTTATAAATATTAGTTATTTTATAGGGTTGGATTTATTAAGATTTTTAATAATTATATTAAGAATTTGAATTTGTATATTAATAATTTTAGCTAGAAAAAAGTTATATTTAAAAAATATTAATAAAAATTATTTTTTATTAGTAAATTTAACAATAATAATTGTATTATATTTAGTTTTTAGGTCAATAAATTTATTTATTTTTTATTTATTTTTTGAATTTAGTTTAATTCCTGTATTATTAATAATTATGGGTTGAGGGTATCAACCTGAGCGTATTCAAGCTGGAGTTTATCTAATATTTTATACTTTATTTGCTTCTTTACCAATAATAATTTCTATTTTTTATATTTATAATTTTTATAGAATTTTAGATTTTTATTTTCTAAAAAAAATTGAATTAAATAGAGTTTATTTATATATATTTATAAATATGGTTTTTTTTATTAAAATACCAATATATTTAGTTCATTTGTGATTACCCAAAGCTCATGTTGAAGCTCCTATTGCAGGTTCAATAGTTTTAGCTGGGGTTATATTAAAATTAGGGGGTTATGGTTTAATTCGGTTTATAATTTTTTTTATAAAAATTGGAATAATAATTAATTTATATTTTATTATTTTAAGTTTAATAGGAGGATTTTATATTTCTTTAATTTGTTTAAATCAAAGAGATTTAAAGGCTTTAATTGCTTATTCTTCTGTAGCTCATATATCTTTAGTTTTATCAGGAATTTTAACTTTTAATATTTGAGGTATATGTGGAGCTTTAGTAATAATAATTGCTCACGGTCTTTGTTCTTCAGGATTATTTTGTCTTTCTAATATTTATTATGAACGATTAGGATCTCGTAGAATTTATTTAAATAAAGGTATATTAAACTTAATTCCTAGGTTATCTTTATGGTGATTTTTATTATGTTCTTCGAATATAGCTGCTCCTCCTTCAATAAATTTGTTAGGAGAAATTATATTAATTAATAGGCTAGTCTCATGAAATTTGTATCTTATAATTTTTTTATCTTTAATATCATTTTTTAGAGCTGCCTATTCTTTATATTTATATTCTTATACACAACATGGGGCTATATATTCAGGATTTTATTGTTCTATATTAGGTTATATAAGAGAATATAAATTATTATTTTTACATTGATTGCCTTTAAATATTTTGGTATTAAAAGGAGATTTCTTATTTAATATATTTTATTTAAATAGTTTAAAAAAAATATTAGTTTGTGGGACTAAAGATATATTTAAAATATTTTAGATAATTATTTGTTATATTTATTCTTTAGGATTTTTATTAATAAGTTTAATTTTATTTGTAATAAGATTAAATTTTATAATTTTAGATTGAACTATTTTTATTGAATATAGTTTTTTTTCTCTTAATAGTATTATAATTGTAATAACAATTTTATTAGATTGAATATCACTTTTATTTATAAGATTAGTTTTATTTATTTCATCTATAGTAATTTTTTATAGAAAAGAATATATAGGTGGAGATTTAAATTTAAATCGATTTATTTTATTAGTAGTCTTATTTGTTTTATCAATAATATTATTGATTATTTCTCCTAATTTAATTAGAATTTTATTAGGTTGAGATGGATTAGGATTAGTTTCTTACTGTTTAGTAATTTATTACCAAAATTTAAAATCATTTAATGCAGGTATATTAACTGCCTTATCTAATCGTATTGGAGATGTGGCATTATTAATATCTATTGCTTGAATATTAAATTATGGGAGATGAAATTATATTTTTTATTTGGATTTAATAAAAATAGATACTGAAATAAAGGTTATTTCTTTTTTAGTAATTTTAGCTGCTATAACAAAAAGAGCTCAAATTCCTTTTTCTTCATGGTTACCTGCTGCAATAGCAGCTCCTACTCCAGTTTCATCTTTAGTTCATTCATCAACTTTAGTAACTGCTGGGGTTTATTTATTAATTCGATTTAGTTATTCATTAAGAGACACTATAATATATTTATTACTATTTATTGCTAGATTAACAATATTTATATCTGGATTAAGAGCAAATTTTGAATTTGATTTAAAAAAAATTATTGCTTTATCTACTTTAAGTCAATTAGGTTTAATATTAAGAATTTTAAGGTTAGGGGAATATAAATTAGCTTTTTTTCATTTATTAATTCATGCGTTATTTAAAGCTTTATTATTTATATGTGCAGGAAATATCATTCATAATCTAAATAATTGTCAAGATATTCGCTATATAGGGGGGTTAGTAAAATTAATGCCCTTAACTTGTACTTATATAAATATTTGTAATTTGTCTTTATGTGGGTTACCTTTTTTATCTGGGTTTTATTCAAAAGATTTAATTTTAGAAATTATGTCAATAAATTTTTTAAATTTATATATTTATATAATTTTTTATATTTCTATTGGGTTAACTGTTATATATAGATTTCGGTTATCTTATTATTTAATAATAGGAAATTTAAATTTTATTTCTTTAAACAATTTATCTGAAGAAAATTATATTATATTAAAAGGAATATCAGGATTAATATTTATAGTAATTATTAGAGGAAGAAGATTATTATGATTAATATTTCCTTCAATATATTTTATTTGTTTAAGTAAACTAATAAAAATGATAGCTTTATTATTTATTATAATTGGGATAATTTTAGGGATAGAAATAGCAAAATTTAATTTATCTGATTCATTAAAATCAAAAAAATATTATAAGTTAAGAATATTTTTATTTTTAATATGAAATATACCAATTATTTCAACTTTTAATATAAATTATTATCCTTTATTATTTTCTAATTATTATTATAAATATATTGATCAGGGATGATCAGAATATATAGGATCTCAAAATATTTATAATAAAATAGTAAAATATACTCAGTTTTTTCAGATTTTATTTTCTAATAATTTAAAAATTTATTTAATAATAATAATAATTTGAATTGCTTTATTATTAGTAATGTTTTATTTAAGTAGCTTATAAGAAAGAGTGTAATATTGAAGATATTAAGGAAATAATTTGTTATTCTTAAATAATAAAAATAAATTTATAAAATAAAATTTATTTTTACAGTGAAAATGTAATGTTTTACTTTAAACTATATAAATAAGAAATATAAACAGAATTACACTGCTTAAGATTTAAGTTAGAAGCTTAATCTTGAGTTACATATTTCTTTAGTTAGAATTGTGTAAATTCAGTTTTATCATTAACAGTGATATACCTCTATTTTGGTTTTAACTAAAATAAGGATAATTAAATATCAAACTTTTAGGTCGAAACTAAATGCAAAATTTGCTTCTTATTATTAATATAAGATAAATTGAAATCAATGATTTTTAAATGCAACTTAAATGTTATATATTAACTATTATCCTTATATTAATTTACTCAATTTAATGCTCCTTGTCGTCATTCATGAAATAACCCTAATCTTAAAATTAAAATTAAAAAAATGGAAATAATAATATAATTTATGATATTAGTAGTATTGATAATTATAATTAATGGGAAAATTAAAGTAATTTCTACATCAAAAATTAAGAAAATTATTGCAATTAAAAAAAAATGCAATGAAAATGGTATTCGTGCAGATGATTTTGGGTCAAAACCACATTCAAAAGGTGAATTTTTTTCACGATCTATAAAAGTTTTTTTTGTAATTAAAAATGCTACAATTATTAAAATTGAACAGATAAAAAAAATAATACTTGCAATAATTAATAAAATTAAAATTATTTATACTATTATTTATTAATAGATCTTTTGATTGGAAGTCAAATATAATATTTATACTATATAAATTTATCTACCTCATCAATAAATAGAAATATAAAGAAATAATCATACTACATCTACAAAATGTCAGTATCAAGCTGCAGCTTCAAATCCAAAATGATGTGTAGCTGAGTAATGGTAAAAAATATGTCGAATTAAGCAAATTAATAAAAATGTTGTTCCAATAATAACATGAATCCCATGGAAACCAGTTGCTATGTAAAAAGAAGCTCCATAAATAGCATCAGAAATAGTAAATGGGGCTTCATAATACTCATATCCTTGAAGTAATGTGAAATAAAATCCTAATAAAACAGTAAAAATTAATCCTTGAAGAGCTTGTTTATAATTATTTTCTATTAATCCATGATGAGCTCATGTTACAGTTAATCCAGATGTTAATAAAATTAATGTATTAAGTAAAGGAATTTGTAAAGGATTAAAAGGTTTAATACCTAAAGGTGGTCAATTTATTCCAATTTCAATTGCTGGGGCTAATCTGTTATGAAAAAATCCTCAAAAAAATCTAATAAAAAAAAATACTTCTGAAGTAATAAATAAAATTATACCTCATCGTAAACCTAAAGTAACTTTATAAGTATGCAATCCTTGAAATGTACTTTCTCGTACAATATCTCGTCATCATTGGTATATAACTAAAGAAGTTAAAAGTAAACCAAATAAAAGTAAGTCATTATTAAAAAAATGAAATCATTTGATTAATCCTATTATAATTGTTATAGCTCTAAAAGCCCCTAATAAAGGTCATGGGCTATAATCTACTAAATGAAAAGGGTGATTTTTATGAGACATTAGTTTACTTCTCTAGAATATAAAGTTCTTAAAACTGCAAATACATATGATTGAATAATAGCTACTGCGGATTCTAAAGTTAAAAGTAATAGTTGAACAATAATAAGAAAGTTAATTAAAAATAAAGAAAGTATTGGTCCTGTATTACCTAATAATGTTATTAATAAATGACCTGCAATTATATTAGCTGATAATCGAATAGCTAATGTTCCAGGTCGGATAACATTACTAATAGTTTCAATACAAACTATAAAAGGTATGAGAATAGGTGGTGTTCCTTGTGGAACTAAATGAGCGAATATATGAATAGTGTTATTAAATCATCCATAAATTATGAAGCTTAATCATAATGGTAAAGCTAATGTTAAAGTTAAAATTATATGACTAGTTCTAGTAAAAATATAAGGGAATAATCCTAAAAAATTATTTAATAAAATAAAAGTAAATAAGGAAATAAAAATTAAGGTTGATCCATTATAATTTTTTCCAATTAAAATTTTAAATTCATTATGTAAGGTAAGTATAATTTTTATTCATAAAATATTTAGTCGAGAAGGAATAAATCAAAATAATGTTGGGATAAAAATAATCCATAAAAGAGAACTAACTCAATTTAATGAAGTATTAAAATTAGTTGAAGGGTCAAACGAAGAAAATAAATTTATTATCATTTTCAATTATTTTTTTTTAAATTTATAATATTTATATTTTTAATAGGGCTATGTATAATAAAAAAATAGTTATTTGTATTGATTAATAAAAAAATTATTGTGAAAGAAATAAATAAAGAGGTTCAATTTAAAGGGGATATTTGTGGAATTAAAAATTATTAATTTTAATAATTTTAGCTTGACAAACTAATGTTTTTTTTAAACTAAATTTTTCATTAAGAATAAACGTTACTTTATTATAAAATGGTTTAAGAGACCAGTACTTACTTTAAGTTACTTAATGTAACTATTAAGTATTCACCATTCATTTTAAGAAAAATTTAGGGGTAATACTTTCTAATACAATAGGTATAAATCTATGGTTTGCTCCACAGATTTCTGAACATTGACCATAAAATAATCCTGTACGTTCAGAAGTAAACCTTACTTGATTCAATCGACCAGGAGTTGCATCAATTTTAACACCTATTGAAGGAATCGTTCAAGAATGAATGACATCCGCTGATGATACAAGTATCCGAATTTGAGATTTAAATGGAATTATAATTCGATTATCTACATCTAATAAACGAAAATTTCAAGGCTTTAATTCATTAGATGGAATTATGTAAGAATCAAATTCAATATTTTTAAAATCAGAATATTCATAAGATCAATATCATTGATGTCCCATAGTTTTAATAGAAACTGAGGGGTTATTTACTTCATCTAGGATATAAATTAATTTTAATGATGGTAAAGCAATAAAAATTAAAGTAATTGCAGGTAAAATTGTTCAAATTAATTCAATTATCTGTCCTTCTAATAGATAACGATTAATATAATTATTAAAAAATAATCTAAACATTAATTGTCCTACCAAAATAGTAATAATTACTAATACTAAAAGAGCATGATCATGGAAAAAAGATAGTTGTTCTATTAATGGGGATCTTATATCTTGAAGTAAAAGAGTTTCTCATGTGGCCATATTCTAAAAAAAGTAAAAACTTTATATATGGGGTTTAAATCCATCGCACTAATCTGCCATATTAGAAGTTTGACGATAAAATTGGTAATTCAGAATATCTATGTTCTGCTGGAGGTGTTAATTGAAATCATTCAATAGAAGAAGGTATATTTATAGAGAAAATTCTTTTCCGTTGGGAAATAAATCTTTCTCAGATAATAAATAAAAAAAATAATACTCCAAATAAGGAAATAAAAGATCCAATTGATGAAATAATATTTCATTGAGTATAAGCATCAGGGTAATCAGAATAACGTCGAGGTATCCCTGCTAATCCTAAAAAATGTTGAGGGAAAAAAGTCAAATTTACTCCAATAAATATAATAAAAAATTGAATTTTTAATATACTAGGGTGTATAGTCAATCCTGTAAATAAAGGGTATCAATGAATAAACCCTCCTATAATTGCAAATACTGCTCCTATGGATAAAACATAATGAAAATGTGCAACTACATAATATGTGTCATGTAATACAATATCAATAGAAGAATTAGCTAAAACTACACCTGTTAATCCTCCAATAGTAAATAAAAATAAAAATCCTAAGGCTCATAATAAAGAAGGCCTATAAGAAAGTTGAGTTCCATGTAAAGTGGCTAATCAACTAAAAATTTTAATACCTGTTGGTACAGCAATAATTATAGTAGCTGAAGTAAAATATGCTCGGGTATCTACATCTATCCCAACAGTAAATATATGATGGGCTCATACAACAAATCCTAATAAACCAATAGCTAATATTGCATAAATTATGCCTAAAGTTCCAAAAGCTTCCTTTTTTCCACTTTCTTGCCTAATAATATGACTAATTATACCAAATCCTGGTAAAATTAAAATATACACTTCTGGGTGTCCAAAAAATCAAAATAAATGTTGGTAAAGAATTGGGTCTCCACCTCCTGCCGGATCAAAAAATGATGTATTAAAATTTCGATCTGTTAAAAGTATAGTGATAGCTCCTGCTAAAACTGGTAAAGAAAGTAATAATAATAAAGCAGTAATAGCCACTGCTCAAACAAATAAAGGTATCCGGTCTAATGTTATACCTTCAGGTCGTATATTAATTACTGTAGTAATAAAATTTACTGCTCCTAAAATAGATGAAATACCGGCTAAATGTAAACTAAAAATAGCTAGGTCTACAGAAGACCCTCCGTGTGCAATATTAGCTGATAATGGGGGGTAAACTGTTCACCCAGTTCCTGCTCCTCTTTCTACTATTCTTCTTATTAAGAGAAGAGTTAAAGAAGGAGGCAGTAATCAAAATCTTATGTTATTTATACGAGGAAAAGCTATATCTGGGGCTCCTAGTATTAAAGGGACAAGTCAATTTCCAAATCCCCCAATTATAATAGGTATAACTATGAAAAAAATCATAATAAAAGCATGTGCAGTAACAATTACATTATAGATTTGGTCATTCCCAATTAATGTTCCTGGTATTCCTAATTCTGAACGAATTAGTAAACTTATTGAAGTTCCAATTATTCCTGCTCAAGCACCGAAAATAAAATACAAAGTTCCGATATCTTTGTGGTTTGTCGAAAATAATCATTTATTCATTCAGATAAAATGGCTGAGCTTTAAGCAATAAACTGTAAATTTATTTACGAAACAAGATTTCTTTTATCAAAAGTCTAAATATTCAAAATATGATATTAAATTGCAAATTTAAAGGTAAATTTCAAATTTTTTAGACTAATTAAATCAAGGCTTAGATAAAATCTATTTTCAGCTTTGAAGGTTGATAGTTTAATAGTTAACTTAAATCCTTAAGGATTAGTTTCCTACCACTCAGCCTATACTGATTATCTATAATTTAGTCCTTAATAAAGTTACATGAAATTTCAAAATAATGGAAAAATTAATAAACCTGATAAAGAAGCAAAATTAAAAAAAATAATTGTAAAGTTATTTATAGAATTTTGTTTTAAAATAGGGGTGTTAAAATTTATGATTAATGAAGAAAATATAATTCGTATATAAAAATAAAAGGTAATTAATGTGAATATGATTATTAAAAAAACTAAAAAAAATTGTTTATTATTAACTAGATTATTAATTACTAATCATTTAGGCAGAAATCCAATAAATGGGGGGATTCCTCCTAAGGAAAAGAAATTTATAATAAAAAAATTTTTTAAGTTAGAATTTTGATTAAAAATTGTGTTTAATTGATTAATAAAATATATTTTAAATTTACTGAAAATTAAAATAATGTTTATTGTAATAATTGAATAAATAATAAAGTAAATTAATCAAATTATTTTTGAAAAAAGTAAAGCAGACAATATTCATCCAATATGGTTAATAGAGGAAAAAGTTAAAATTTTACGTAAACTAATTTGGTTAAATCCTATGATTCTACTAATAATTATACAAGCTAAAATAGTAATAAAAAAAAAATAAGAAATATTTGAGTTATACATAATTAAAATTATGGGAGCAATTTTCTGTCATGTAAGAATAATTAAGTTATTTGATCAATTTAAACCTTCAGCAACTTCAGGGAATCAAAAATGGAATGGGGCTCTTCCTATTTTTGTTAATAAAGCTGAGTTTAAGATTAAATTGAAATTTATTCTTAATTTTAAAAATATACATGAACTTAAAGAAAGTGAAATAATTCTGACTAAAATTAATATAGATGCTAAAGTTTGAGTTAAAAAATATTTAATTGAAGCTTCAGATGAGTATATATTGTTGTATTTTGAGAAAAGAGGGATAATAGAAATTAAGTTAATTTCTAACCCAATTCATATTCCTAATCAAGAATATGAAGAAATAGAAATTAAGGTTCCTAAAATTATAGTTAAAAAAAATAAAAGTTTATAAAATTTAATTAAAAAGAAAAGGATTAAAACCTTTATATATGGGGTATGAACCCATTAGCTTAATTAGCTTATCTTTTTTACATTTTATTATAAGACGTATAAAAGTTTTTGATACTTTAGGAAATAGTTTAATTCTATTAAATGTAAATAATTAATGAGAGTACAAAGTACATTATTCACTCTATCAAAATGACCCTTTTTTCAGGCATCTCATT